TATGAAGCACAAACGGGAGAATTTATCCTGGAAGCGGAAGAACTGCTGAAACTACGTGAAACCTTGACAAGGGTTTATGTACAACGAACGGGCAAACCCTTATGGGTTGTATCCGAAGACATGGAAAGAGATATTTTTATGTCAGCAACGGAGGCACAAGCTTATGGAATTGTTGATCTTGTAGCGGTTGAATGACAATAGCCTGGATTTCACATAAATTCATGATTTGAAATTTTATTTTCTTACCCCCTACCGAGTTTAATATTTAAATTCTATTAAATAAGTTTAATAGGATATTAAATAAAAGTAATTCATAATTATCCGGTTAGGATCGATCTAAACCAGCCCATTATGTATATGATTCAATATGCCAACTATTAAACAACTTATTAGAAATACAAGACAGCCAATTAGAAATGTCACAAAATCCCCCGCTCTTGGGGGATGCCCTCAGCGTCGAGGAACATGTACTAGGGTGTATGTGCGACTCGTTTAGATCATGTACTAGACTTTTGGAGTATCAATGATCAGTACCGGTGAATGGGATAGAACGGAAAAAGGAACTACATTTACTATTACTATCTAAAGCGAAAGAAAATGGATCATATCCCCTTTATTGTGTAAAAGATTTATGGTTTCTATTGGTGCAAACCCAATCACCTCAATTTAAGATGAGAAACAATTCTCCATTGGTAGCAAATGGCTATCCATTAAGCGGAGGAAATCTTAGTTAACATTTTAAAACCAGACCTCCTCTTGCAAGAACGGACTAACAGGGCCAGCTACCTAGCCAACCTTCATAATTAAATACCGTTACTGTATAGGTAGATCTCGTTGTGAAAGACCTATTACTAGATAATTCATGGGTAGAGCCAAAAAATGTGAACTGTACAAGTTACCAATAAGATTGATTAAATGAAATAAAGGCTCCGGTGTATAGAGAAGACCTCACCGTTTAAGAAGTAACCATAGAAACGAAGGAATCCACTATTTCTTTATCATTTATATTACTGTATTTATTACAGTATTTTATAGTCGAGTAGAATTTCGTATTTCGGGGTGAAATGCCTAGAAAAAAGCAAAAATCGTGGTCGGGAAGGTTATAGTAGCCAAGCCGTTGGAATTTTTAATTTATACATTGGAAAAGTACGTTTTGTTATTAATATACTAGTAAGGGGAAAAAGAATAACTGAAAGAAAGGAAATCAATTAGTTATTCGTCAAATTTTCATTTATTCAATGACCAGAATTAGACGGGGATATATAGCTCGTAGACGTAGAACCAAAATTCGTTTATTTGCATCAAGCTTTCGGGGGGCTCATTCAAGACTTACTCGAACTATTACTCAACAGAAAATACGAGCTTTGGTTTCGGCTCAGCGGGATAGGGATAGGCAAAAGAGGGATTTTCGTCGTTTGTGGATTACCCGAATAAATGCAGTAATTCGTGAGAGGGGGGTATCCTATAGTTATAGTAGATTAATACACGATCTGTACAAACGACATTTGCTTCTTAATCGTAAAATACTTGCACAAATAGCTATATCAAATAGGAACTGTCTTTATATGATTTCCAATGAGATCATAAAAGAAGTAAATTGGAAGGAATCCACCGGAATAATTTAAACGGAGTTCCCCGGAGAATGAACTCCGGGAAAGTAGAATAAAAATGAATAGAATATGACAAAATATGATAAAGTAGTGAAAATTAATATGAATCAATACGTTCAATAAAAAAATTTCTTCTTCCCCGATTATTATTTTTTTTTCTTACGACACGAGAATTAAATGCGGATTCTTGGATTTTTCGAACAAAACATCAATCTGTGTTTGAGTTCGGATAGGAATTTTGATTCAAGTAACGAAAGAATAAGTCTATTTATTTCTGGCTCTAAGACTAGTAGTTCTAGTGGTCGACTCGGTTCTTTCAAATTGTTTCTCATTATTAAGAAAAGGTAACAAAGATAAAATACGAGCTTGTTTTATAGCAATAGTAATTAATCGTTGTTGTTTCAAGGTCAATCTATTCACTCGTCTAGATAATATTTTTCCTTGTTCACTAATAAATCGACTAATTAAACTCATGTTTCTATAATCAATTCGATCCCCCGATTGGATCGGGGGCAAACGCCTACGAAAAGATCGCTTGGATTTAAGAAAAGTTCGCTTGGATTTATCCATGGTTTGTTTAGTTTATTCCTTATCCCGAAAATCCTATTTCGGTCGGATTTCTAAAATGAATTAGAATAAATAAATAGGATTTTATTTCTAAATTATCTTTAAATATGTTATATATATATGTTATATATATAATATCATTTTAACCTTACGAGGAAGGTAAGGGCACAGGTGCTTGGTTCGATCTATTTCTTTATCTCGCCGTGAATCGTATGTTTGTAACAATATGGACAGAATTTTCTCAACTCCAATCGATTAGGCGTATTGTGGCGGTTCTTTTGAGTAATATATCTGGAAATACCTGTTGATGCCTTATTAACATTACCGCCGTTTCGAACACAGGTAGTACATTCCAAAACAATCGTTAGTCGAACCTCTTTCCCCTTGGCCATGAACCTCCTTTGTATTTTTGGTTTACTCAACTCTTCCTCTTTCGATTCGAAACAAAGAAAAAGAAGGGAAGAAAAAAATAGAAGTTCTAACTTGAACTTGAAATCCAATTATGAAAGATTTCGCTGAAATCAATATAGTAAATTAAGATAGAAAAATTTCTAAACTATATTTCAAATTACAGTTACGGTATTTCATTTAAGTATCAAATAGAATACTCTTGGTCTAGAACCAAATTTTGTATTCTACTTCCATTCCTCTATTATTAATTTAATATTGATTTAATTCGAACTTGAACCTGAGTCTCACAGCTGTTGAATCCACTTTTATTGTTTCTCTTTCCTCCCTTATTCTAAAAAAGGGAAAAAAGAGAAAAAAGGGAGAGAAATAGAAATATTAGTAACAAATATCTAATTGTATCTTTAATCTTTTTTTTTTCTTCTCATGTCAATAACTAGAATGAAAAAAAGGGGAACGTCAACGCATCCGGGAAAAAACGATTAATCTCTATCAATAGACCTGCTAAAGAACCGAACCATAGAGTACTTAGTACCGGTGCCACGGAAAGATATGTTTTTAGATCTCGCATTGAAAAACCTCCTTCATTTTATTGTAATACATATACATAATGATAATACATATATGATCAGATGCATATGTAGTTAAGGGCCGCCTCTAGTTGTACACAGAATCCTTAATTCAAATTGAAATGTACAATGGTCCAGTAAATAATATTTACTTTTTGTTAAATACAGAAAAACGTCTTTTTCTTCTCCAACATTCCCCCTAAAAACTCATTTATTTTTCCAATGGGTTACGTTCCATATTTCATATAGCATATGGATAGAAGCATTTTACTATTATTATATGTTAAATGAGACCAAAAAGAAGAAAGGGCCAGAAAATTTGTATCTAGCAATAGAGGAAATAACGATGTGGAAAACAAGACAGGAATTCTCTACAATGACACTGTAGACCAATTGAAGGGATGTAGCGCAGCTTGGTAGCGCGTTTGTTTTGGGTACAAAATGTCACGGGTTCAAATCCTGTCATCCCTACTTATTACTACTCAAAAGAGCAGTAATGAGGGATTTTTTGAGATCGATTCACATTGGAGATATCAGATAGAATCTTTCATTCTTATAATACTATTTCATTCTTATAATACTATATAGTATATGCATACAAGAGGTAGTGGGGTTCCAAAAAGAATCCATTTACAGTCTTATCTTTTCTTCTGATAAGAAAGCGCTCTTAGTTCAGTTCGGTAGAACGTGGGTCTCCAAAACCCGATGTCGTAGGTTCAAATCCTACAGAGCGTGATTACAATCTTTTTAGATCTAATTAGACTGAAATAGCTTCACTACCGTGAACAGCAATCTGAATTTGACCTCCCAAATATTAAAGAAACGGGGAGGTCAATAAAAAGTTAATTAATCAAAGGTCCAACTGATCGCCGCGCCTGTATTGTAAATATGCAGTTACAAATAATCCAGCCAAAGTAATAGGAATTAGACCTAAGACGATTCCAAATAGAAAAACTTCAATCATTTCAATTTGTTTGAAAGAAAAAAAAAGAGGTAATATCTATACCTAAATATTAATCCGAATTATCATGAATCTCAATGACTAAGAATTGGCGATTAACACGTTAAGTAACTATAGAATATACAGAATCCCTTAGAAAAAATTTTTTTATGAATTGAATATTTCAAATAAAAATGTCAAATAAGTCGTATTTTGCTCAGACCAATAAAGAGAGCTGAGGTTATAGTTAAAGCTGCCAGTAGAAAACCGAAATAACTAGTTATGGTAGGCATGAAAGAGCTAAATGAAATATGGTCTTTTTATACATATGTTTATAAAAAAGCATTTACCTAAGTTCAAAATAGGAGATAAACAAAAATACCAATTGAAAGTTTTTGATTCATCTATCATTATAGACAGCACTAAGAAGGAGCACTAAGAAGGATAAAGTTAAAAGCGTATAAAAAGAAATGAATTCATCATCTGTGACATCTACCCATCCTGCGCTTGCAATCAAGGGATTCATTCTTGAGAAAATTTTGAATAAAACTTATAAACAAATAATAACAAACGGAGTATGTAATTTCATTTAAAAATAAAACTCTTTTCGAATCATTATACAATACAATTCGAAAATCCTTCCCGATCATTTCGTGTATTTTTGAAGTGTATCGAATCCATTTTCCATTTTAGGGTGAACAGTAATCTTATAAAAATTTTACTTTAATTTTAACTCAGTAGATTCCGCAACAGGTTCACTCAAATAATATATTGAATGAATGAGAACAAAAATGTTATCACATGCTTACTCGAAAAAAGAAAATGGGTATTTTGGTTCAACTCTATTTTAAAACTAGTAATTTCTATTAGCTTTTGCTTTAGCAGTTCTATTTCCATATTAGAAAT